ATGGAACATACATATCAATATGCGTGGATAATACCTTTTCTTACACTTCCAGTTACTATGTCAATAGGATTTGGACTTCTACTTATTCCGACAGCAACAAAAAATATTCGTCGCATGTGGGCTTTTCCTAGTGTTTTACTCTTAAGTATAGCTATGGTGTTTTCAGCCAATCTGTCTATTCAACAAATAAATGGAAGTTTTATCTATCAATATCTATGGTCTTGGACCATCAATAATGATTTTTCCTTAGAGTTTGGATACTTGATCGATCCACTTACTTCTATTATGTCAATACTAATTACTACTGTTGGAATCATGGTTCTTATTTATAGTGACAAGTATATGTATCACGATCAAGGATATTTGAGATTTTTTGCTTATATGAGTTTTTTTAATACTTCTATGCTGGGATTAGTTACTAGTTCAAATTTGATACAAATTTATATTTTTTGGGAACTTGTGGGAATGTGTTCTTATTTATTAATAGGATTTTGGTTCACACGACCAATTGCAGCAAGTGCTTGTCAAAAAGCTTTTGTAACTAATCGTGTAGGGGATTTTGGTTTATTGTTAGGAATCTTAGGTTTTTATTGGATAACAGGTAGTTTAGAATTTCGGTATTTGCTCGAAATAACTAATAACTTAATCCAGAATAATGGGGTCAATTCTTTATTTGCTACTTTGTGTGCTTCTTTATTATTCGTCGGTGCGGTTGCTAAATCCGCACAATTCCCCCTTCACGTATGGTTACCTGATGCTATGGAAGGACCCACTCCTATTTCGGCTCTTATACACGCTGCTACTATGGTAGCAGCAGGAATTTTTCTTGTAGCTCGGCTTCTTCCTCTTTTCATAGTCATACCTTATATAATGAATTTCATTTCTTTAATAGGTGTAATAACACTATTATTAGGGGCTACTTTGGCCCTTGCTCAAAGAGACATTAAAAAAAGCTTAGCCTATTCTACAATGTCTCAATTGGGTTATATTATGTTAGCTCTAGGTATAGGTTCTTATCGAGCTGCTTTATTCCATTTGATCACTCATGCCTATTCAAAAGCTTTATTGTTTTTGGGATCCGGATCTATTATTCATTCAATGGAACCTATTGTTGGATATTCACCAGATAAAAGTCAGAATATGGTTCTTATGGGTGGTTTAACAAGATATGTTCCAATTACAAGAACTACTTTTTTATTGGGTACACTTTCTCTTTGTGGTATTCCACCTCTTGCTTGTTTTTGGTCCAAAGATGACATTCTTAATGATAGTTGGTTGTATTCACCAATTTTCGCAGTAATAGCTTATTTCACAGCAGGATTAACCGCATTTTATATGTTTCGGGTATATTTACTTACCTTTGATGGGTATTTACGCGTTCATTTTAAAAATTACAGTAGCACGAAAAATGGTTCGTTCTATTCCATATCTCTATGGGGAAAAGGAACTCCAAGAGGAGTCAATCCAAATTTACTTTTATCAACAATGAATAAAAAGGTTTCTTTTTTTGCAAAAGAAAGATCGAAAATTGATAATAATGTAAGAAATAGGATACGATACTTTAGTACTTACTTTGGAAATAAATACACTTCCATGTATCCTCACGAATCGGACAATACTATGCTATTTCCTCTTCTTGTATTAGTACTATTTACTTTGTTGGTTGGATCAATAGGAATTTCTTTTGATCAAGGAGTAATAGATTTTGATATATTATCGAAATGGTTAACCCCATCAACAAATCTTTTACATTCAAGTTCTAATTATTCTGTAAATTTGGATGAATTTTTTACAAATGCAATTTTTTCAGTAAGTATAGCAATTTTCGGACTATTCATAGCATATATTTTATATGGATCCGCTTATTCATTTTTCCAGAATTTGGATTTAATCAATTCATTTGTAAAAGGGGGTCCTAAAAGAATTCTTGTGGACCGAATAAAAAATGTGATATACAATTGGTCATATAATCGTGGTTACATAGATATTTTTTATACTAGAGTTTTTACCGTGGGGATAAGAGGATTAACCAAACTAACTCAGTTTTTTGATAGACGTATAATTGATGGAATTACAAATGGTGTTGGTGTTGCAAGTTTTTTTATAGGGGAAGGGGTTAAATATATGGGAGGTGGACGAATCTCGTCTTATCTATTCTTGTATTTATCTTATGTATCAATATTTTTATTTATTTTTTTATTTATAATAAAATAATCGTTTATAATCGAAAAGAAGAAAAGTAAGAAAAGGTTTTTCAAACCAGAAAAAAGTATTTTCATTTTTCTCTTCTTTAAGTCTTCCCAATTCCCAATTACCTTGATAGGTATCAAGATAAGAATCTTCGTGAACTGGGCTATCTTTATAGCATGTCTCTTTAAAGTGAAAGTGGAATTCATCCTTTGTTTTTTCCTTTCCATTCACTCGGATCTCTTCCGTTTCATCTATTTTGTCCGGATCCTCCTTTTCTTCCGAACAAAGGGAAGGGTCTTCTTCGGTGGATCCCTCTTGTTCCTGTTTAGTCTCCTTCGTTTCGGAAGTTGTTTCTACATCGCTTTCTTCCTCACTTTCTCCCCTTTCTTCCGTTTCTGAGGTTTCTTTCAGTTTCTTAGTGACAATAGGCGACGGCATTCTGCCTAAATAGTAGACACAGGTGATAAATAAGAGAATACTAAAGATTCGAGCCATAGAATTTCTCAATTCTGACACAAGGTACTTATTAGATCGAATAGAATGATTTTGCCGTATACAGAATAATACCAATCCAACCCATTTCATGAATAAAATGTGACCAATTAACCAACCAACAAAACTACTTGTTACAAATAACATCTTGTTGTTGCATCGAAACATATAAATGTTGACTAATCTGGCTAACGTTGAACTTGGTAAAATGAAATGGTTGAATAATTGAAAAATTAGATTATTCAGGAATACACATTGAATGCTGAGATTACGCATTGAATTTCTGGTAGTAGATCCATAATCAAAAAAGTTTTTGTGATTGTTCC